ACAACCCAGTTCATCCGATTACTACAGGGATGAACCCAATCCAGAGTATGAACCGTAAAAGAAAATTTGAACCGATCACAGGAATACCAGTTACAGTACCTATCAGCCAAAGAGGAATCCTTCCAGTAGAGTAGTAGAGGCCATTTACCCCACTTCCCTCCTAATTTTAAAAAGTGGTCATGCTGGAGACATAAATAGTTATGGATAATTTTGAGATGAGATCCTTCCCAATGGGATAAGAAAAATCCTAGTCTTACTATTCTCTTGCTTTCTCTTAATTTAAGAAAGAATTTGAAAATAAAAGCTCAGCTCGTCATATATAGGGTAAGAACCCCCAGTAGAGACTGGTACGATTCAATTCAACATTTTGTTCGTTCGGGTTTGATTGTGTCGTAGTTCTATAATTCGGATTAGGTTTATCGTTGGATGAACTGCATTGCTGATATTGACCCCAAAAAATAAAGGGTAGGTACAGCTAGTCCGTGACATCGCACTGCAAAAATTGGATAGGTTCGATCTTCTAAACTTACTAATCCTAAAAGGATCTACTAAATTCATCGAGTTGTGCCAAAGAATCAAAACGGCCAGTTATTAATGTCGGCTCTCTGTAAAATACTCGTTTCGTTTGGCCGAGGGCTCCCAAACCTATACTAGAAGAGGAAGCTAAACCCGTGCTGACGAAGAATCCCTTTAATTCGTCGAGTAAATAGGGAAGATATAGGTTTGTTATGAATGACCCAGTATCGAATACAGGCCGTTAAGGTTCAGCTTGTTCTTCAAGTTAGTGAAGTTATTTCATTGTAATTAGACCTAACAAGAACGGAATCACGCTCTGTAGGATTTGAACCTACGACATCGGGTTTTGGAGACCCACGTTCTACCGAACTGAACTAAGAGCGCTTTCTTATCACAGTAGATACGACTGTAAAGAAAAACTTTTTGTACCCCCAATACATCTTGCATGTATAATAGTATCATAAAATGAAAATATGTCTGTCCAAGAAGAATAGGTAGGGATGACAGGATTTGAACCCATGAAATTTTTTACCCAAAGCGCTACCAAGCTGCGCTACATCCCTTTCAATTGGTCTACAGTGTCATTGTAGAGAATCCCTGCCCTGTTTTCCGCCACATCGTTATTTCCTCCATCGATATCAAATTTCTCTTGCCATTTTTTCTTTTTTTTTTTATTATTGATTTATATACTCATCATCATCCCGCCGCTCCTACCAACGCTTACTTACTTATGAGCAAAACGGGTTATAAATAATCAGCCCTTTGAATAAGCGAGGCTTTCCCGATAGAAAGATTTGCATGCGACAGAGACCCCAATTCCGTGTATCCGGTTAAGCAAGCCCTGCCCGCCAGTTTCCACCCAGACAAAAAAAAGGTGAGCGCCTAGCGCGAAAGGTTGCTTTACTAAGTAATATAAGGCAAGAAGGAACGGATTGAGCTGCGCGAAAGCCGTTGCGCTAACGAGCAAGAAAGGGGATGCGCGTTAGCGCTCTTTTTTGATTGCAGGGCCTTTATTACTAATAAGATAGAAGGGACTTTTTCAGCTTACTCTGCTATAAGCGGACCGTTAGCAGGGTGCCGCGGTTTGTGGGCTTGAAGGACTTAGCGCCGTGACAAGTGGTATCAGAGCCAAAGGTTGGGCCAAGCCATGGCTAGTAGGAAGAACGCGTAGGCTAGTGCCGTCGAAGAGGATCGACGGGAGCGGACTCGTGATCGTGTGGATCGCCTTGTTACACAACTGAAGGGAGAGATTTCGAGCGAGCGGTTGCTTCTCTGGAGAAAGATGGGCTGGTTAGGCGGACCATGATGGAAGGCCAAGGACAGGGGGTCGTGGAAGTGTTTCGAGCTTTACTAATATATAGGGGTGGCAAGCTTTAGAGAGTAGGGGCGAGGTCACCATACTAAAGAAGGCCGTAAGCAGTGGCTCGACCTAGATGGTTCGAATCAAGCGAAATCAAAGGCATTCGTTGGCACCCGAGATGCTAAGATTGAAGACTTTTGGGATATGGAACGGCTTTCGGACGTAGTCCGAGGAGGCGTCGGTGAATACGGCTGCCATCTATCTTGATGGTTCAGCCAAGTTCTGGTGGCGGACCAAAAGACGTAAAGAAGGCGGAGCGTGAAGTGCAATTAGATTTATTTTGTGGACGAGTTTCAGGCAGAATAGAGGGTTTTCCTGCCCGGTTGTGGTCCGCCATGTTGATGAGCCTGAACAGGCCCCATACGCGAGTATGTGAAGGCCATCTTTCGTGGACATTTTTGGTATGACGGAAGAGGACCGGCTCTTCGATTTCATGAAGGGGCTCCAACCTGCGCCAAAATGTCCAAGATTTAGGGGCGGCACAGGTAGCTAGCCTGCTAGTGCTAGATTGAAAGTACTTAGCCAGGGGGAGTCGAGACCAGGCCAAGGGCAAGGGCCTAAAGTATCGAAAAGGCAAGGACTCCAAGAAGAAGCCAGGTCTGAGGCCAAGAACAGCGAGCTCAAGATCAGGAGCCAAAGCGGACCGAGAAGAAAGAAGGAAGGCTTCATCTGCTCCAAGCCCCTAAAAAAAATGGAAAGAGTTCGTTTTTTCCTCAAATTGGATTAATGGATCCGAGGAAAGTTATCACTCTTTCACCTCGTAAACTCGGTAGCTAAAAAGCTCCTCGCTTTTGTTCAATTATAAATAAATAAGCACTTTGATGGAGATTTGTAGCATCATTCAAGTAAATACAGATTAAGATCGTAGAAACATGAGCTTGTGATATAGCTACACCTAATTCCAGACCGGTTAATGCAAGAACTATAAATAAAGGACCAGGATCCCCTATGAAATATAAAAGATCATTCATACATAGCATAGTCCAAGCGGACCCACTTAAAATCTTTACTGAACTATGACCGGCCATCATATTAGCAAATAAACGTATTCCTGAGCTTAATGCGCGAAAACAATGAGGGATTAGCTCAAGGAGTACTAAAAAGGGTGCTAACGGCAGTGGGACTCCTGCGGGTAATAAAAAGCTTAAAAAATGAAGCCCATTTCTTTGAAATCCCACTATAGTAATGCCAATAAAAATGGAAAATGAGAGACCCAAAGTAATGAGAAAATGACTTGTAACTGTGAAGCTATAAGGTATCATACCCTGGGGATTACGAAATAACAAAAAAGTAAAAGTGACCGAGATGCGAGGGGAAAACTTTTGTTTAACATTTCCGGAAAGACCACCTATTTGTTCGTTTACCGGGTTCAGCACGAAATCATAAATAAGCTCTACCAAGGATTGCCAAGCATTTGGTACTGAGTTTCCTCCTCCATTTTTAGTAACAAAATGAAGCAAAAGTAGGACCAAACTGAGAGTGAGTAGCATAAACAAAGATGGATTTGTGAATGAGAAATACAAGTTTCCTATTTTCATAGGAATCAATGGGAGGATGGTAAATTGCTCAAGTGGGCTGTTGGGCGTAATCGTAAGAATCACTTTTTTTTTTTCATTTCATCCTTGTAATTCCGCTTCTTCCTCTAAAAAAGAAGAAAGGCTTGTCGAAAATTGCCGGTTGAGTTGGTCCAACCAAGAAAGAAATGGGAGTCTTTGGGCATTGCTTGGGTCGAGTTAAGCAAAGACTGGCTACCTAGCTTAACGCCCTCACTGCACACTTTCTATATATCTGTCTTCATTATCAGCTGCATGCTATCGGCGCTATATGCACACCGCCAAAGCGAGATTCTCTTTCGAAAGTGAGATCACCATCGGCTTGTTGAAAGAGGGAAGGATCACTCCTAAAAGCAGCCGTGATCTTATATACGATAGCACTCGCCATGGATGATACGATTCCCTTTCTTGCTCGTCTCTTGATTGAAATGGATTTGATTTGATTTTCTCAAAGTAGAAGCACCAATTGGAATTGGTTGAATAAGAGTGGAATCATCCTATGTGGTATATCCTAAAGGGTTTCCGCTCAAACTCCTTATGGTGAACAGGGCTATTGATTGGATTTAGAAAAGAGAGTAGGTCCCCTTTTTTAGGCAAGAAATGGGATAATCGATCCTTCTATCTTACGCAAATTCTGCTTTCTCCTTCTTTCGTTCTGAGGCTTGCTTCTCTTATTTAAGAAGACATTTTTCTAAAAGGTTAGCTGAATAGCCTGTAGCAGAGTTGATTTACGGTATCCCCCCTCTCCTCTCTGAGAGTGCCAAAACCAAGAGCAATTGACCCACGGGCAAAGGCGTAGGAAGCACAGGTCAAAGAAGCAGCACTCGCCGCAGGAGATCGAACAGATCCGGTTGGTTGATTCAAGTCTAAGTAGCATCAAAAAAAGCGATATACAGGCGGTTTATCCCCATTGACCGAGTGAAGTAACAGCAGGCATGGCATCATAGGCAAAAATCAAAAAGGCCTTGAACATCTAGGCAAGGAGGCCTTGATTGACACGTACGTAGGTTCTGGTGGGCACATAGACATCTCACTCCGTGCCATGAACAGCGTTCAGAGTCGATTCTGTAACAGGAAAAGTGAAGACCGCTACTGCTCTACGCCTTACTAACAGCTATACCACACTAACTCCGTCTATTGCTCCTATAGGTTCTGCGGAATCGAAACTCCCTTTAGATAGAGAAGGCTAAGAAAAAGAAGACTTTCTCTCGCTCGTCCCTTCTAGCCAAGCCAAGAAGAATCGTTGAAGAATAAGAAGAATCCATTGTTGGAGTTGGAGGAATAAGCGCGATGCTAGAATGGCTATTTCTTTGAGGGCTAGTAGAAGGGCTTGATCCCTTTCGAGCTAACTTAACTGCCAACAAGAGAAAGAAAAACTAGCGACTCTCCCTCTCGACACGAGAAAGCTTGAGTTTTGTTCCTAGCTAAGATTCTAAGAGTGATTGATGTCATACCAGTAGCCCTTCTTCCAACAAAGGTTATTCTGCCTGCGGGTTTTGGAACAACTCCTTCTATAGCTGCTGATTCGTGATCTCGACAAATCTTTTTCGAAAAGGCTAGCAGCGGAGTCTGTAACAGCTTATGCTAGCACAACAGCCAAAGAGCTTCTTCCCAATTTAAAGAATATTCTGTGCATCCATGAATCCTTCCTTCCCATTTAAATTTCTACGGTATCGTATAATAGAAGAAATGCCACATTTGACCCATGGAAAGCAACTTCACTCCTGAGGGAAGGGGATTGGGGGACGGAAGTTACATATATAAAGAGTAGGCATCGAATACAAGCTGTTTTCAATTCAAGCCTAATGCCGCATCAGGAATAGAATCGGCTGTGAAAGAAGGGCCAGCGAAACCGGCGGCAGGAGCTAGAGCCCAAAACGGGCATTTAGGTTCTGTTTGGGGAGTCGAAGTTTCAGTTTCAAACTAAGAGGCCGAAACTGGGTCTTTATATTGCCCAACGGGCTGAAAAGAAAAAGAGAAGAAAGCCTTTTTGTGCTTCGAGAAAGAGATCGGATTAGTGGGATTCCTTACGTTTTCAATTTATTACTTATTATTATCCCAGCTTTCCAGGGACTGAGGGCACTACTAGTACTAGGAGTAGGGTTTACCTAACTAAGCATCTAATGTTTTATCCGCTCGCTCTTGGTCGTTTAGTAAAGGCATAGGCCATTAGGATTAGGGGCTAGTCTTTTCTGTTGATTTAGCTGTTCACACGAATTGCTCAAGAAGCTGTGATCACTCTACGACTTTCTGTTCAGCACGCTAGCTTAGTTTATGGCCGGCTAACTGCCTTACTTCCGAACTCGCTTTGGGGCACAGAAGCGAGGCAACTCTCCTAAATAGGAGAAAAATTAGAAAGGAAACTAGCTGTCAACTTGAACCAGGCTTTTATACCATATTTGCTTTCTGGCTTGAGACAACATCCGTACCCGCAAAAGGAACGATTCCTTCCTCTCTCACGTCACCTGAACCTATAGATTCTGGATATAAAGCAGATCAGATGGTGGTCGCATCTCCCCTCAATTTCATCTTCCTTCGGTGAGGGGCAAGGTTGAGCTCTAGTTTTTGCCAGCAGGAAAGTTAGTGATAGCAGGTTCTTTTTAAGGGCAAATATCCCAACTCTACTATTATTCTACTCTAAGAGTTTCACCCTTTCATGCATTCTTAGGCTTTGCCAGTCCTTCCTAAGCGCTTTAGGCAGTTACCAGGCCAATGTAAGTTGGAAGATCCAGTTTCAGTGTTAAGGATTGCAAAGACTATAAAAGTCTAGATATTAGAATTAGGGATTAGAAGGCCGATAAGAGCTTTTAAAGCAGCTTTTTTACGATATTGGGCAGATTGCCAAGACCCCTTATTATAACGTAGTTGAGGATTTGTGCCACCCCACTTCGGAAAGTGAAACGAAGGAAAAGCCTTACTAGGTCAATCATGTTCTATTCTTTATATTGCTAGGATGCCGATGGCAAAGAAATTCCAATCAACGGGATGCAAGGAAGGAAGAGGCATATGCCAAAAGAGGTTTCACGAATGAATGCACTGTTGGGAGTTAGGGAAACCCCTTTTTAGGACAAATAAGCAGCTTGCCTTAGTTTGCTAGAATAGACTGAAATGGGGAATTACGCCCAAAACACGGTGTTTTCTCAACTTGTTCATCAAGATCCTGAGTGAATGGGATGCTAGCCGCGTATATGCTTAAGAAAGGGCTGATGCTATTGTTGATTCCAATCTCCATACCATTAATGAAGCCCTTTAAGGGAAATAAGAAGAGGACAAATAAAGAGAAAGATCGCCGCCCTTTTTCCTATATTCTATATTAGAGAAAAGGGGCTTTTTCCTACGCATCGGATGCCATGTGTGAAGCATCTATCTCTCTCACCTTCGTGACCCCCTGACGGAGGAAAGACTGAAACTGATGTCATGGTTAGCAATCAAATCTGGAATCTCCGACAAAGCATCTGTGAATAAGGCAGATCGGACAATTGTGTAGATGAGAGAGTGGGACGGACCTTGCTCTAATCTAAGGGTCGAAAAAAGACCTGGTTGCTTTCTTTCCTAGGAAAGACAAGATCTACGGTCACACTTCAATGAGTGAGCCTCAACCTAGACATCGAACTCCTAGCTCTTGAGCTTATTTACTGTTGAAAAGGGTACAGTCCGTAGCTTGGCCTTTTTCGCTTTCTTTTATGACATTCCCCTTTCTCTTCGCTAACCACTTGCCTTGCCTGTTCTCACGATTCGACTTAAGTACTCTACTCTAAAGCAAGCCCTCGAATGATCTACTCATCACTTTCGAAACGAAAATGGAATTCCAAAACAAAAGGAAGGAAGACGCCCACTACTTATACTTATATATATTTATTATTTAATAATAAATTTCCAGCCAGTCGGTTCTCTAAAGGCTTGGCTTGGGAGCGCCTTACGTCCTGCACTTGAGCAGAAGGGCAATTACAGAAAGACCATGCCCTAGAATAGATTACTATCTCTGAGGGAAAGAATCACTCTCTCTGAGCTAAGGCGGGATGGATTGCAGCTAGATTCTATACCAACGAATTCAATAGCAGCATTCCATGCCCACCCCCCTCCACTCGTTCCCTTGGTCCAGTGATGAACAACTTCTCTTTCAAATTTTGATTTCTCTGTGAAAGTCGTTTAGGCGCAATACAATAAGGGAATGCATTCTTCCAGGCAGAAGCCCATTCCTTGTGAGAAAGTAACCAATAGATTAGGATTTCCAAGATCTTAATAAAGGATCTTCCAGAGGTTCCACTCGAGAGGTCAAGGGATAGGCTTGATGCCAGATCCGCTTTTAGGGTTGACTCCGCATAAGAAGAAGTAAGTAGTTTGACTAGCTGTTCTCTCTTTCCTGTTCTCCTCCCTCCCATTACTGGAACCGACGAAAGGCGAAAGTCTGATTACTTGTTATTCAAGTAGCAAGGCTTGGTCTTCTGTGAGTGAAAGAACCCGGCACAATCTCCTTAGCAAGGGATGGGTTGCCTTCTTCAGATTGAAGTTCTCTCTGGGAATCATAGCCCTACTTACTAGTTAATCATATCCCTCAGCTCTCACTCGAAAGGGTTCAAAACTCCTTCTTTTACTACAACGTATTCTCATGCAAAAACGTATTCGTTGCTAAGTTTAAATCAAATAAGTTAGTTATAAATCATCCCAGTTCACGTTTTCATTCTAAGCACGAGAAAGGAAAGGGAAAGCTCTTCAAGTGGATTACTGGTGACACCTCTACCGGCCTGCCTTCCCCCATTGCTTCCTTTGTCACAAGTTCTACGGAATCATCAGAACTTAGACACGAAATCCATATACTCTCACTAGGTGAGTCTGAGTTCCTTTGCTCTTTCTTTGGTTTTTGCCCCCTGCCTATTTTCTTCGGATCGTTCTGACGATGCTTATTCTTTTCTTTTTGATATAACCTCGTCTCAAGGGCCGCCTGCATAGCAATCAATCGTCGTTGGCGCTTACTACTCCTTCGGCTAACACGAATGCTTCATTCTCCTTGAATATATTTTGAAAAAGATTTAGAGATTTTTTTTCTTCTGAAATTTATATCTTCCGGTGCTAAAACTATTATAATAGGCTATGCTTGGCGAGATCTCAGCTATCAGACAAAGAATATCTCCAACTATTACAACTACCGGATTTGAGGTGACCACAGATTGCTTAGGAGGGTCTATTTCAATGACACCATCATTTAATAACTTTTGGATCTGATCTTTATCTTTAAGAACCCAACAATCGTCTATCGGATGACTATTAACCCGATGGAATTAGCAGTCTTTGGGATTCTCCTACTCGTCCCACCTCATCTGGTTTCCTAGGTTCGGGAAGCTCGATCAACCCTTGCTCTAGCTAATGAATCCCTCACTTTTTCTCGAAATAGATCTTGTTACTTGGAACAAGGCGGAATGATACCCGGGGCCCTCTCTGGTTCACTTCATATATCCCGCTCGTTGACTGACTCGCTTAGCCATCACTCCACCTGCCCGAACACTCGCTCTAGTAATGAGGGAAAGAGGTTAAAGAGAGAAAGATGATTGAATCTCCATGTCGTGCCCACCGTTAGGGTGCCCTAAACTCTCGCGTTTTGATTTACAGGAGGTAAAAAAAGAGAAGTTTCGACTTGTTCATCCAAGGCATTTGTGGTACCACTACGAAGCCAATCTTGCCAAGTCTTTCACACTGGGATTTTCACTGAACGAAGTCTCACAGCTTGGTATTTCGACTCTAAAGTCTCCGCTAAACGGAATAGCAAAAGCAAAAGATTGATGATTTCAGTTTCACAGCTTGACATTCCACATTCCTTTGTCATTCACTGCTGAGAGTAAGACCCCCATAGTACTACCCGTTAGTTGTGATCAGATCTAGTCGGCATCAAACTAATCTATGAGAAAGATTATCAATGACCAGACATTCGGAACATAGCTAAGATGCTGGGTGCGAAAAGGTGCTGTTTAAGAGTCTCTCTGAACAGGGTCAGGGCTAAAGCTTATATGAACTCAACGACTTTATCAACTATATCAGAACACATCCATCCTCCCCGTGCCTTCTTTTTTATTTTTAGGATCCGAAGACCAATCAAATTCTTCTGCTTTCTAAAAGCACGGGCTCACTTTATCAAATTTCGGTTTTTCTTATTCACATCCTCCGGTTGCTCTCTTTGGCGCTGCCACCACCAAAGCCTCTCTTTGGCATGGTCATTTAGGTGTCCGTGCTCTCCAGTCCTGGCATAATAAATAGTACATTAGGTTGCAAAATCAAGTTCAAAATGTTTGTCCAGATTGTAAAGTTGGGTAAATCTCATGGATTAGCCTTTGAGTCTGTTAGTCGTCGTAGTTCTAGGCCTTTATTTTGATTTTGAATTAACTCTTCTGTATGGACATCTCCCCTTGTATCCAAGGGTTTCAAATATTTTGTATTTTTGTCGATGATTTTTCTCGTTTTAGTTGGATATTTCCCATGCGCAATAAATATAAGGTATTGCACCAGTCTTATTAGACCCTGCAGCACACTCTGACTACTCTTACTCTCAAGGGGTGTTGAGATAGAAGGCAAAGTTCTAAATTGGGCAAACCACTGATCTCAGGAAGCTCAGCTTCAGCCTATGCATGCTTCAGCTTTTTTGGGGTCCCTCTGGCAACCTACGGACCTACCAAAGAGTCAAAGAAGTGTTTTACTGGCCTTTTCTACAACAGAAGGTGAACAAAGATGCAATCTTTTGATGTATTAAAGCAAAACAAAACTGAAAATGTATCATACCCTGGCTTCTTACAACCAATACCCATTCTTGCCCATTACCCTATTGGTAGTACGGGGAGGATTTGTGATGGGTGATCAGATACCATCTGCGCAGTTCTTTAACTTGTTTATTCAACAAAAGGGTGTTCCCTTGTCATACAATATATAACTTTAGGAAGACTAAAACGAGAAATTCTATTTTCCTTTATTCAGTTTGCAAGAGATGACGCAGTGGCTTTCTTGAGGAAGTCCACCCTTTCCAAGTCGAGTAGTAGGACTGGTGAACCAAGAAAGCAAACTACATCGAGGAGAAGCCGAGAATCGTCTTCTTTATATTTAGACTTTCTATTTAATTATGTAAAAGTCAAGTTTTCGATTTCAAAGCCGCCCAACTACCTTGGACTAGCGCAATTGGTATATCGGTCTATCGCTTGCCTCAGCCTCAAGGTATGGACTGGAGTAAGAATTCCTTCTTTTTTCTATATGGGTTCTATTAGAGAATATTAGATAAAGAAAGGGCCTTTTTCCTTATTAAGAAAAAAACATTAAATAAGAAAAATAAAAAAATAAGATAGATAGGCCGGTCAAAGAAATGCGAATTCTTAGCAATAGGCCCTGAAGGAATTTCCTCGATTTACTTTAAACAGTATATCTACCATCGATTGACTTCGTCCTGCAGGCATCTTCAAACGCGATCGATTCTTTAATCAAGTCGGGCTGTTCTCACTCTTCCTAGGTTTATTCTCGAGGCGAGGTCAATGAAGATGGAAAGATAGTGAAGTAACCCTAAGGTTCGGTTCGGTGTAGAGATAAAGGACAGTAGGCCATCACTGGCTCTTCCCCTCGGATTCTTTCCTTCGTCTTCACTTTCAACCTAAACCTATAGGTCGTTCTCTCATTTCTTTTTTACACGATTTTACGGCCAATTTACAAATAATTATTATTGTATTCCACCTGGTTACCTAAGACTTGAAGGTCCTATTCTGTGACACTTCCTTTTGAGTTTCCAAAGCTAATTTTCTGTTGAAGTTACTTTAAATAGGATTCCGCTTTATTTAAGCACTGGGTAGATCGGAACCATTAAGCGAGGTGCCCATAAACACGAATAGGCCTGTCCTTCCCCCGGGTGAAAGAGGAAGCCTATCGAAAGGTGGATTATGGCAATTGCTTTCTGTATATTCATCGCCTTGAGGCCTGGTCTTTATTTCCCTGAGCTACTCTTAAAGAAAAGAAGAAAGGATCGAAGACTAGAGGCCCGCGGGAAGGCTTGACCTGATAGAAGGAAGTAATGGAAGGACAGATGGAGAGAGTAAGAAAACAACTAAAGGAAAAGCGGATGGCCACTCATCCGAATAAGACGATAGGAAAAGACGAAGAGACCCCTCACTTTAACTTCCCGACTAAAAAGGGGATGGAAATAGACCTGAAAGACTGGCTTCGAAAGCTAATCGAAAGCATTGCACCTCACTAAAAAAGGCTACTACGGGAATTAGGCAAAGCCCTAGATCTGACCTCCCCTTTATCAGTCTTAGGCGAGCTTTTTCCCGCATGAGGTAAATTGTCCTCCAATTTCTCTATCATTTATTGATTCGGTTGATTTCCCGGTGGGGATTCGTCCGATATCGATATCTTTGATAAATAAAGAGTATAACGGCTATCTTACTCTTTCCCAGATCCTATGGTCCTAGGTCCGAACCAGACGCACCCACCATTCAACCTCATCATCATAAGCTCGGATAACGCTCCATGTACATCCTTGGGAGATATGTTTTTAGCGGAAGCTGCTTTCCCCGGATGCGGAATTGAAAGAACCATGACTTTTTTCCTCCTCATCAACTCTCTGTTGGGCGGATTCTTCGGATAAACCTCCTTCATTCTACCTTTAGCTTGGTTCTTTTATTTACCTTGGGTAGCTTCCTATTCAGCCAGTATGCCTCTTTTCACACCTTCCTTTCCTGCTATCATTCCTGGCAGGAAAACTGGTTATTCTCGAGCAGCAAGAGGACATTCTCGCACAGTCACTTTTTGATTCGATGCTCTCCTTGGCCTTGCCTTTTCTCATGTATTCTATTCGCCTATACGAGGGAAGCCAGGGAGCAGCACTAGTCTTTCTTGGTGTGATCGTATCAGCTGTGATGTTATCAATTTCATCAGCAGCACATGAATGCACAGAGAAGGCCCTCGCTCGGGTTCTTTGACATCGACTCGGTTGCTAGGAAGAATGAGGGCTTAGAGACAATAGAACTAGTGGAACTTTCCCTCTAGCGTACCGAACTTGTGAAAAGCATGATTTCATTTAGGATATGCACGGATAGAAGTAGCTGCTTAGGTTGCATATATAAGAATATAAATCAGATCAGAGCCTGGCCACTCCACTTAAGGTCACCCTCGAGAACAGGATTTTGAAGATAAGAGCTGAAAAACTTCTTTTTATCACATCTCGATCTCTCTCAATGGAAGCTATCTTGCTCAGTTTAGGGCGTAGGTAGGGGGTCGGAATGATTTTCCTGATGTTACTGGTGTTGTTGATTTTTCTTTCGCTAGAGTGTGAATCATACGCCGGGTGTAATTAGATATATATCACTACGCAAAAAACTTTTGGTTAGAATTTATCCTCTCTTTCAAGTGAAATGCTACTTTCATTCTTTGGGCAGTAGAGATGATGAAAGACCAGATGATTCGACAACATCTGAATATCCAACTGATGAATCAGCCGCTGAATCAACAGAATAATCCGCATCCAAAGAAAGATCCGAAGAAAGAGAATCTAGGGCATCAACCGGTCCTGGAGAAGAAGCTCTACCGCGAAGAGAGCATAGATAGTAATTTGAATTCTTTTTCAAGAAATTCAACAAGGACTCTTCCCTTGATCCTAGGCTTGCTTTAGAGGAAAAGGAATCAATCAAAAAACGAATCAGCTAAAACAGATTCAGCATCTGAAGAAGCAGCTGCCACTAGAGAAAGAAAAGTATCAGCTAAAGTCGAATCCGAAGACACAGAAGAGGTTTTTTCCTTTCGATTTCCCAATGCCAAACAGCCGTATAGAACGAAAATAGGTTGGGGAGACGGGGACCCATACTCAAATTCCGAGGCAAGCCTAACCTGATTTGATGAAGAACAAAGGCCTGAAACGAAGCCAAAAAGCGTCTTTCTTACTCGGTAGTCAATGTTGCCATTCTCACTGGGGTATCATAAATAAGTGAAAGGGAAAGGATAGAGTAAAACTTCGGGGAACGAAGCGAGGAGGCCATCCATATGGCATCCGAAGCGGAGGAAAAGCGCCCCTTTAGTTTAGATAATATAGGAAAGGTCCTCTCAATGCTCTAACGCCCACCGAGTCAGAAGATATTGAAGCATAGCGCTTTGAATATGATACATAGAGATTGATTCAATAGAATAGGGGACTCCCTAAATGAAGTGGTGTCTGGACTAGAATGCCTTTCATTTTATTTAAAGAAAGCGGATTCGAGCTCGCCCCGCTCTAACGGCTTTTCCGAAGGGCTGCTTCCTACTTATCTTAGGGATCATAGAAATGATTACCTTGTTCGTGGCAATCAATGTCGCTAAAAGTGGAACGTAAGGGCTGCTGTGTAGAATAGGAGCGATAGGCCCTACTGGACGTGGAAATGACGGAATCGTCCACTCCATAATTTCGTAGGAAAAGGTTGATCCATAGCAATCAGCGATGTCCCGATCATAGCGTAAGCTGAAAGTCTGTTAGGAGGGCGCGGCGGATCATTCTTATTCATATATGAAGCTTGGCACCTTCTCTTAGAGCCAATCCCTCTCTTTCTGTTAGATCTCCGGACTGGGACAAAAAAAAGATCGGAAAATAGAACATGTTCTACCCTTTCCTTCGATTGCTTTTTGGCCTGGAGACTTCTCCCCCAATGCCGCTACGCCCCTAAGCTAATAAGATCTTTTGTCGATACTTGATCACCTGAAAGGGAAAGGAGGATCTATCTCTTTAAAGTAGGGGAATCGATTCAAGAGATCGTAAAGTAAAGCAAGAGCTGCTTCATCTAATAGTTAAGTTCTTAGGCTGACATAAAGAGACGAGAGTAAACCATTTCGCATAGCCGGGCTCTTGCTCATTCTTTCTTTCGTGGGCATGTGCTAAAGGAAGCGTAGAAGTAGGAGTAGGAGTAGCAGGCACTGGTCTTGACCCTTACCCCTTCAGGGGATCTAAGACCCTTAGGCCAATTAGACTGAATTAGTGGTAGTAGTATTCCTTTACTGATTACTTATTTTCTGTCATGAATAGGAAGTGAGATGATGACAATGCGGCTGAGACAAATCCATATTAAGAACCTTTTTCTATAATAGAATTTGATCCAGACCCGAAAATGAAGACCTCAGAAATTAAATTAGATGCCGATTTACTTTCATTCCAGTAGTACCCGTTGCTTGTTTTTTTGGGTAGGTTGGAGTGCTTTAATCAGACTTGACCGAGTAGATCATGTTGAGATCTTCACCATGAATGATCCTCCGGGCGAAGCATCTCATGGCACACCATTGATCAATAAAAAAGTATAAATAGAATAAACGGCCCCATTCCTATCAGCGTGAAATGACATTCAATCAGTCCTCTCCTCCGCTCTCTCTGCCCCTGGCTTCTACTTACTTTCACATACCTTCTGGCCTCAGTCGTTGACTTTGCCCCTTCCGCTCCTCCATTTAACAAGCAATTTAGTGGTTGTTCGCTCCTAAACGAAGCTTTTGGGACTGCGGCTTTGATAGCGCTTTGTCAATGAGAGATATCATATCGTGGTAGAGCCCCTCTCCGTGTTTTGAAAAATCCCTTTAGGGTGTCATCTACTGGCT